ATTGAATAAGACAGTACCGGAAGGTTCACAAGCAGCCGAATATTTATTCCATAAGGGTTTATTCGATCCAATCGTACCACGTAATCTTTTAAAAGGCGTTCTAAGTGAGTTATTTCAGCTGCACGCTTTTTTTCCTTTGAATCAAAATCAAGCCGAACATTAAGGTCAATTATTTGTGTAAATTAAATATTAAATTAAAGTATTTGGTTTTTGTTTTATTGTAATCAAAAAAAAACCAGAAGACTGGGGGTTTTTGGTTGGCGACACTCTAATTGTAGAATAGAAAGAATCAAAAAATGTGAATAATTATATATATTATATTCATTATATTTCCGATTACTAATCAGGAAACCTCTATCAACAAGATAAAAGAACGACCTCTTTCTTTTCCTTCTGTGAAATTAGTCAAATAAAACAAATCTCATGTTCCCTTCTTAACCTCTTGGATCAGATTGATTAGAATCCTTTGGAAATTGAATTTTTAAGTTTCTAGTTACTATTTTTTTTTTATTTTCTTTTTTGAATTATTAGAAGACAAAAAAAAAATAAGAAAAGATGAAGAATAATAATAATAAAGTAAAGTCGATTAGCGTATATTATATGTAGTATGTAGAAAGTCGATTTTTTTTAGTTCGACATTTTTTGCACTTATTATATGCTATACTCACTTCTATAGAATATAGAAGATTCTAATTAATTAATATAATAACGTAATAACAAAAAAATATAACAAACAGGTACGATATAGTAAAATAGTAAATCGAGGTACCCATTTTATGACAACTATCAACTTTCCGTCTATTTTTGTGCCTTTAGTCGGCCTACTATTTCCGGCAATTGCAATGGCTTCTTTATTTCTTCACATTCAAAAAAACAAGATTGTTTAGATCTTGTAGGACAAATCTCATTTTTCAAGACTTAGACTTGAATCATAACACGGATATCGATTTAGCAAAATGGTATACCATGTGATTTCTTCCGAACATAAATGAAAGAGCCCTTACGCATGTGGAAACATGATATAGGGGTAGATTTTATTATCTTCGATCTAACTAATTTCTAATTTAAAGTAAAGATTCACACCAGAATAGTACTAGTTGATGAGAGTTACATCGGAAACAAAAAGAGTAAGGAAAGATTTTTGGTATTCTTTTAATTCATAATTCAAATTAAATGCAACCAGATATAGTATGAATTGGCGATCAGAACGTATATGGATAGAACTTAGAACGGGATCCCGAAAAATAAGTAATTTCTGCTGGGCATTTATCCTTTTTTTAGGTTCATTAGGTTTCTTATTGGTTGGAATTTCAAGCTATCTTGGTAGGAATTTGATATCTTTATTTCCCCCACAGCAAATAAATTTTTTTCCGCAAGGGATCGTGATGTCTTTCTATGGGATCGCAGGACTCTTTATTAGCTCCTATTTGTGGTGTACAATTTTGTGGAATGTAGGTAGTGGTTATGATCGATTCGATAGAAAAGAAGGAATAGTATGTATTTTTCGTTGGGGATTTCCTGGAAAAAATCGTCGCATCTTCCTTCGATTTCTTATAAAAGATATTCAGTCTATTAGAATAGAACTTAAAGAGGGTATTTATACTCGTCGTGTCCTTTATCTGGAAATCAGAGGTCAGGGGGCCATTCCCTTGACTCGTACTGATGAGAATTTGACTCCACGAGAAATTGAACAAAAAGCTGCTGAATTGGCCTATTTCTTGCGTGTACCGATTGAAGTATTTTGAAATGAACCCTTTCTTTTCTTATTCTTAGCTCGGAGTAAAATAAAAACTCTACAATCCTATTTTTCTACGGCATACCTTAACGGAAATTTCATCAGAATACCTATTCGGGTCAAAGCAGACGTATACAGAACAACCAAAAAGGAAAACTGTTTTTGTCTCTAAATTTGTCTACAAAAAGAAATCTTTTATTCGTATGGAAATCTACTCAACTCAATTCAGTAAAAAAAGTAAAAAATACAAATAAATAAATTTTTTTAAGCCGAGTATTTGGAATTGATAGGTTAGATACAATACAAAAAATCATGTAAATTTTTTCTCTTTTTTAGCAATCTTTCTTTTTATTTTTATCCTTTCTTTTGTTCTCTTTAATGATCAAACAATTGGATTTCTTATATCTTCTAATTATAACGATATTTTAATTAAATATTAAATTATCCAAATTCGGTTTTGTTTTGCCACCTCTTTTTGATCATTACATGCAGATCCTCAATTCTTTATTTTGTGCTATGGGTAAGGTGTGAAATTTTTCTAAATATTTGATATTTTTGTAGAAGGTGAGTTCTCTCGTCTTGAAATCAAAATAATATTTATTAATTGAAAATTGAAGTGGCTCTGCCACGTATTCATCGAAAGAAATGAAGGAATTGTTTCGAATTTGACCAATTGCAATATCTGGAAACACTATTTTTTTTTTATTATTTCTTCATTCAAATTCGAAGTAGACTCTTTTTCTATTTTTGTATTTTTTCAAGATTCAAAGACTAATTATCAAATCACAAAAAAAAACAGAGAATAGATTCATGGATTCGATACTTTCTAAAAGAACTCATTTTGATAGAAATAAAGTATTAGATCGCATAGAGTCGACGAACGCGATGGGTTCGTTAATAATTTATAGATGAAAAAAAAAAATGGAAAAAAAGAAAGCATTTATTCCTTTTCTATATCTTGCATCTATAGTATTTTTACCCTGGTGGATCTCTCTATCATTTCAAAAAAGTCTGGAATCTTGGATTACTAATTGGTGGAATATTAAGCAATCTGAAACTTTTTTGAATGATATTCAAGAAAAGAGTCTTCTAGAAAAATTTATCGAATTAGAGGAACTCCGTCTGTTGGACGAAATGATAAAGGAATACCCCGAAACACATCTACAAAAGTTTCGTATAGGAATCCACAATGAAACGATGCAATTGATCAAGATGCACAATGAGGATTGTATCCAGATGATTTTGGACTTCTCAACAAATATAATCTGTTTACTTATTCTAAGTGGTTATTCTATTTTGGGGAATAAAGAACTTATTCGTCTTAACTCTTGGACTCAGGAATTCTTATATAACTTAAGCGACACAATAAAAGCTTTTTCTATTCTTTTAGTAACTGATTTATGTATCGGATTTCATTCGCCTCACGGTTGGGAACTAATGATTGGCTCTATCTACAAAGATTTTGGATTTGCTCATAACGATCAAATTATATCTGGTCTTGTTTCTACTTTTCCAGTCATTCTAGATACAATTTTGAAATATTGGATTTTCCGTTATTTAAATCGTGTATCCCCATCGCTTGTAGTGATTTATCATTCAATGAATGACTGAAAAGAAAAAATATACAGACATTAATCCAATTCTAATTTATAATTAGAATGTTTCTTACTTTGGACATAATCAAAGCATTTAAAATCAATCGGATTTACTCTTTCTATTTGTACCCAGCCAAGGCGGGGGGTTCCTCCCATATTCCAGTAATATTATTTCAGTTTCAGTTAAAGTCAATTTACTTCAGTAAAGTAAATAACAGAATCGTGGATAGGGAACTATACTAGCAACCTACCCAATTTATTGTAGAAATTTTCTGGATCAACGATTGGACCATGCAAACTAGAAATACCTTTTCTTGGATAAAAGAACAGATTACTCGATCCATTTCCGTATCTCTCATAATATATATATTAACTCGATCATCCATTTCAAACGCATATCCCATTTTTGCACAGCAAGGATATGAAAATCCACGAGAAGCAACTGGGCGTATTGTATGTGCCAATTGCCATTTAGCTAATAAGCCCGTGGATATTGAGGTTCCACAAGCGGTCCTTCCTAATACTGTATTTGAGGCAGTTGTTCGAATTCCTTATGATATGCAACTAAAACAAGTTCTTGCTAACGGCAAAAAGGGGGGTTTGAATGTAGGGGCTGTTCTTATTTTACCTGAGGGATTTGAATTAGCCCCAACCGATCGTATTTCTCCCGAGATGAAAGAAAAGATAGGCAATCTTTCTTTTCAGAGCTATCGCCCCAATAAACAAAATATTCTTGTGATAGGCCCTGTTCCTGGGCAAAAATATAGTGAAATCACCTTTCCTATTCTTTCCCCAGACCCTGCTACTAAGAAAGATGTTTACTTCTTAAAATATCCGATATACGTAGGTGGTAACAGAGGAAGGGGTCAGATTTATCCTGACGGGAACAAGAGTAATAATACAGTTTATAATGCTACAGCAGCAGGTATAGTAAAGAAAATTTTACGAAAAGAAAAAGGCGGATACGAAATAACCATAGTGGATGCCTCAGATGGACGTGAAGTGGTTAATATTATCCCTCGAGGGCCAGAACTTCTTGTTTCAGAGGGTGAATCTATCAAACTTGATCAACCGTTAACGAGTAATCCTAATGTGGGTGGATTTGGTCAGGGAGATGCAGAAATAGTACTTCAAGACCCATTGCGCGTACAAGGCCTTTTGTTCTTCTTTGCATCTGTTATTTTAGCACAAATCTTTTTGGTTCTTAAAAAGAAACAGTTCGAGAAGGTTCAACTGTCCGAAATGAATTTCTAGATTCATGGATTTATCAACATCAAATTCGTAACATCAAAAAAAATTTTGTTGACAATTCTTTGATAATTTTGGATAACCAAGAAATAAATATGAAAAGGTTCTTTTTTTTTTTTTTATACGCTTTTTCTACATCTATGAGAAGTCCGGAATTACTTGTACTACATTCTTAGTTATAATAACTATATTGCAAAGATTATTTTTCACCTTTTTCCAATCGAAATTGGAATGATGTCACTATTATCATATATCATATGCTATTTCAATGGCATAGAGTGTATTAAAAGTTTTCTATTCGAGAATCAAATTCGACTAGATACTGGGGAATACAACGAAAAGAAAAGATAAAGGAGGGGAACAAATGATTCTAGGGGGAATTCTTCGACTTCCTAGTCTTCGACACACAGCAAGTATGCGTA